TTGTTTCTCCTTAATTTTATTTTAATTTTGAATCTACTCCTTCGAAGAAAAGAAAATAAGTCTCTTGAAATTTTTAACCTCCGATTGTATCCGAACGAGAGGAATGTTGAAAAGTCACTACGAACCCGAAACATACCATTGGAAAGTGATTCAGTAATTAAACCTTCATGAATCCATTTTTGTTCTTTCATTCCAGGTAACCCCTTTTATTATCAACTCATGGAGTAGGAGTGATATTAGACAACCCTTCCTCTTTTTTCAAAAAAAAAATAGGAAGTTTTCCTACGGATGCAATTCGTAGATCATAAAGATCACCATATATATAACAAAATTTCTCCCCCGATTCCTTCTAGTCGAGCCTCTCGGTCTGTCATTATACCTCGAGAAGTCGAAAGAATTACAATACCCATTCCTCCTAAAATCCTAGGAATTCGTTGATGGTTGGAATAGATTCGTAGGCCGGGTCGGCTGATACGTTTTAAAACAGTTCTATATGGCCCTTTTCTATTCCTTCTATGTCGCAGAGTTGAAACCAAGAAATATTTCTTGCTTACTCGATGTTTTCTCACATTTTCGATAAAGCCTTCGCGTAGAAGTATTTTAACAATGTTTTCAGTGATATTTGTAGATGCTATTCGAACCGTTCCTTTTTTATCCATGTCAGCATTTCGTATAGAAGTTATTATTTCGGCAATAGTGTCCCTACCCATGATGAACTATAATTATTGGTGCCTCCGGGTTTTTATATAATCAGCATGCTCTACTCTTTTTTTTTCATGAATTATTAAAGGTATATGCGTGAGAAACAATCTACTAATGCATTCTACTAATTAATGGAATCTAATTCAGTTCAGATATCTTACTATGAACCTCCCTTTTTTTATGTTTTATTATGTTTTCATCTATTAGTATTTATTTAGAATCTATTTATAATACCTCAGGAGCTAATGAGACTATTTTAGTAAAATTCAACTGTCTCAATTCCCGAGCGATCGCACCAAAAACTCGAGTTCCTTTGGGATTTCCTTCTTGATCAATGACAACTGCTGCATTGTCATCATATTGTATTATCATACCATTGTCACGTTTGAGTTCTTTACATGTACGTACAATTACAGCTCTGATCACTTCTGATCTTTGTAGAGGCATATTGGGAACTGCTTCTTTGATTACAGCAACAATAACGTCACCAATATGAGCATATCGGCGATTACTAGCTCCTATGATTCGAATACACATTAATTCTCTAGCCCCGCTGTTGTCCGCTACATTTAAATAGGTCTGAGGTTGAATCATATCATTCTTATTATTTTTCTCTTTTTTCTTTCAATGCTAACTAACTAAAGGGCGAAGAAAAAAAGAAGAAAGATTGTTTGTCCAGAAATAAAAAAACTGCGGTTTTTTCATCACAAGGCCCCTTTCCTTTCGTTCCATATCCCTATCCCGCAATAACGAATTGAGTTCGTATAGGCATTTTGGACGCAGCTATAGAAATAGCTTCTCTGGCTACAATTTCTGATACTCCACCCATTTCATAAAGTATTCGACCCGGTTTAACGACGGATACCCAATATTCGGGAGATCCTTTCCCCGAACCCATACGTGTTTCGGTAGGCCTTACTGTAACAGGTTTGTCTGGAAATATACGTACCCATATTTTTCCACCACGACGCGCATATCGTGCCATGGCTCGTCGCCCCGCTTCTATTTGTCTAGATGTGATCCAAGCGGGTTCAAGTGCCTGAAGGGCGTATCCGCCGAAACAAATTCGATTGCCTCGATAAGATATTCCCTTCATTCTTCCTCTATGTTGTTTACGAAATCTGGTTCTTTTGGGGTTATAGTTGATGGTTGTTTCTCAATGCCATCTCTACTGCAGAACTGGACATGAGAGTTTCTTCTCATCCAGCTCCTCGCGAATGAAACGATTAAATAATATTGTATATATTTTGAATTGAATGAATAATGAATCATGGAATTTTTTGAGATATAATCTGTCACGTACACGTAGGAATAAAATAAAATGATAAATTCCATTTTATAATTAATGAATCTTCATTTATTTTTACCTTTATTTTATTTATTTTTATTGAATTGCCCAAAACTTAGCAATCCAGTAAGGCTTTCGCGGGCGAATATTTGCTCTTTCAACATCCCTTTCATTCGTAGGGGCGTTCCATGACCTATCAGAATAAATGAATTGGTTCTTGGCTCGTTCCGCCATCCCACCCAATGAATCATTAGGATTCGTTTTCAAGGGAATCTTCCTCAGTCACAGGTTCTGTCGTTCCCATCGCTTCTCGATTAATGACTAGGCCCGAACTCTGCAATGGAGCTCCTAATAAAATTTGTTCCTGAATCAATCTTCTCAGTCTTTATTGACTCGGCGCTCTTTATTCTTTTTTATTTTTCGTATAAATTGTATTCATATTCATCGAATCTAATTATTAATTATGGACGAATACATTAATGCTTTATTACATTGCCTTTTATAAGATAGTTCATAGACCATACATATTGGAATCATATATCATTGCTATTCTTTTTCTTTCTTTCTCTCACCCCTCCATTTATCCATATCCCTTTGTTTTTGCTTCACAACCTTATAGATTGATTTTTCTTTTATGTAAAAAAAAATGCTTCAGTTGCTACAACAATATGATCAATACATCATATAGCGACTGGTTCCTTGGATCCAGATAATACGAAGCAATGAGCTGGTTATTAGTTATATAGTTATTAGTTCATACTAGGGGATGGCCCTTTGTTTTTTAATCCTAACCTAACTCTAAATAAAAAACCAACGAGTCACACACTAAGCATAGCAATTATATGGAGATGGAGTCAATCGAATTGTTATTCAACCCTATAGAATTAAGAATTCGAAAAAATTATCATTTTTTTGATTGAACGGAAAAAAATGAACGAGTTTGTGATTTTTTATTCAATTGCCGGATGGATGGAACAGAAAGACAACGAAAGGCCCATTATTCCTCGTCTGCAAATATCCAAATTTTGATTCCTAATGCCCCATAGATAGTTCGAACTGTATAGGAACAATAATCAATTTTGGCTCGAATGGTTTGTAGGGGAACCCTACCTTCTCTGATCCATTCGACACGTGCTATTTCCTTTCCGTCGATACGCCCTGCAATTTGTACTTGAATTCCCTTTGTATCTGCTTTTTCAGTTAATTCAATAGCTTTTTTCATTGCCTTTCGAAACGAAACTCTATTCTTTAATTGTTCGGCTATAAATTCTGCAAGAATATTAGGTTGTCCATACGGTTTTTCAACTCTTGTGATAGCAATGTTAAGTTTTTGGTTCACAGAATTAAATTCTTTTTGTGCATTGCTCTGTAATTCTTCAATTCCTCGCGGGCTGCCCTCTATGAACAATTTTGGGAATCCCATATATATTATGACCTGGATCAGATCGATTCTTTTTTTAATCTTTATGCGTGCAATTCCCTCGGCACCCGAGGATATTTTCCTATTTTTTTGTACATAATTCTTGATACAATCCTGTATTTTTTGATCTTCCTGGAGACCCTCGGAATAACTTTTTGGTTGTGCAAACCAAACAGAATGATGACTTTGGGTTGTACCAAGTCGGAAACCGAGTGGATTTATTTTTTGTCCCATAGCACCTCGCTATCTCTATAAGGCCATATCATTTCTCTATTAGCCCACGTCATTCTGTTACGATATAGCATATGATCCATCATATATAGATACCTCTCTCTGACATCTTTATACTTATCTTTATATACCCATCCATATTTTCTTAACCATATGAAATAGTTTTTCTCTTTAGATGTATCTTTCAATACAATAGTTATATGACAGGTGGGTCTTTTTATCGGATAACTACGTCCTCGGGCTCGGGGTTTTAACTTTTTCATGCTAGTACCTTCATTAACTTCGGCTTGACTAATGATTAAAGCCGTTTCGTTGAATCCCATATTGTGACTAGCATTTGCTGCTGCAGAATAAACTAATTTTAAAATGGGATAACACGCTCGATAAGGCATGAGTTCTAGTATCATAAGTGTTTCCTCGTAGGGACGCCCACGAATCTGATCAATTACTCTTCGCGCTTTATGAGCAGACATACGTATATGTTGACCTAAAGCGTATACTTCTACATCTGGGTCACTCTTTATCATAAGGTTCACCTCCCACCAATAAACGATGAGCACCCATATCCACTTTATTAATTAATATATTAACGACGAGATTTATTATCGTTTCTCGCATGCCCCCGGAAATTCAGAGTAGGTGCAAATTCTCCCAATTTGTGACCTACCATACGATCTGTTATATAAATAGGCAAATGTTCCTTTCCATTATGAATAGCAATTGTATGGCCGATCATTGTGGGTATAATGGTAGATGCCCGGGACCAAGTTACGATTGTATCTTTTTCTGCCCTCGTGTTGAGCTTCGCAATTTTTATCAATAAATGATTAGCTACAAAAGGATTTTTTTTTAGTGAACGTGTCACAGCTAATTACTCCTTTTTTTTTGTAAAGATGAGGAAACATATTCTATTTTCAATATTCTCCTATTTACTACGGCGACGAAGAATCAAACTATCACTATATTTATTCCTTTTTCTAC